GGGGGGATTTACAATTTAATGAGATTCTGAGAGGAGGGTTTATTTTAGTTAAATTAAATAACTAAAGTTTTATCTTTTGCTGAAGAAGTTTTGATAGCTACGGATCACAAAAAACACTAAAATCATAACAGAAAAATGCATTGTGGAAAAATCGATAGTTTCTTTTTTAGTTCCGAAAATGAAACTAAAATTCAAATAGAAAAATAAAAAGAATGTAAATAGTCTTTCTTCTTTTTGTTGTTGCTTGAATATTTTATATTCAATTGAATATAATAAATAACAAGCATTTTTGTTTTCAAATCAAATAAATCATTATTTATCTATAATTCGTTGGAACAAAAAAAGGGGCCCGGCTAGGTACTGACCAGGCCAGGCCATCAGAATAAGAAGGGCCTTTCAAACAAAATCAACACAAAGATGTCTTCTTTTTTTTTTCTTTTTTATTTATAGGCTCGTTCGAGCCCTTCCTTTATCTAATCTAAAAGAAATTCCTGATTTGTATATCTCTATAGAATAGAGAAAGAAAGACTCCTTACATTATGTGTAATGTAGTAATTCTCTTTTTCAATTGGGAGAGATGGCTGAGTGGACTAAAGCGTCGGATTGCTAATCCGTTGTACGAGTTATTCGTACCGAGGGTTCGAATCCCTCTCTTTCCGGTTCCGTTGATGACTTGATTTATTTATTTTTTTTTTCCAATTTTGAAAATCTTAGTTAAACGTGTGGAATAGATAAAATCCTAAGAAAATTGGAAAATTAACCAAGGAAAAACCCTTTGGATTTTATTCTTCACGTCCAGGATTGCGTCCTGGATCATTAGATAGGAATCCAAAGATGAAGAGAGAAACAAAAAATATCACTACGGTATAAACGAAGAGTTTCAGAGTAAGCATTACACAATCTCCAAGATGATTTTTTTGGAAAAAAAAAAAGAGAATAGATCTTCCATTTTTCTACCACATATCCTATTTTGACACCAAGAAATGAGGTTTTTCTAGAAATAGAAATGAATTGTCAGAAATTCATTTGGAATAAGAGTTTTTCATTAACAAAAATTTCTTTCATATCCAAATTCGATATTGTGGGAGACCCTAATATAATAGGGTTAGGGTCTTTCACTGGAAAAGGGTCAAAAAAAGGAGGAAATGGGGTAAGCCGGATTTATGGCGACTATCCAAGAATTTCAATGTGTGAATCGAGGGTTGAGACTCTAAAACTTATCTGATTTTATCAATTGTTAGAGAATTTTTTCTCGAAGAAATCATGAATTTTCTAGGATATTATTAAGGATCTCATCGAAAACTTACAGCAGCTTGCCAAACAAAGGCTAAGAGAAAAAAAAACACAGGTATGACTGGCATAACATCTACGATTGGATTCAAAAAAGCATAGGCTTCGGGCAATTTGCCGAAGAAAAAACTACTCGAATAAAGGGCAGAATTAAGACAAATACAGATCAAACTAAAGATATTAAGCATAACAGACATTTTGTTCTTGGAGATAATTGCATTTTGATTGAGTTATTGATATAAGGAAAAAGGAAGAAAGGAAGTAAGGTATACAAAAATCCTTCTTTTTCTTTGAACCCACCCAATCAAAAATCCTCCAATTCTCAAAGGAGAATAGAAGAAATCATACTTTCATACAATATCTTAATTGAATTATATGTAATGATCAATAAATTAAGTTGAATTATATATCTATATGGATTAAAATCCTAGTAATAATCTATTCTATAGATATTTGGACTGGAGTTGACAAACAACCAATAACAATATTATTGTTTCTTAGTCTAGATTCAAAATTGATAATGGGGCGTGGCCAAGTGGTAAGGCAACGGGTTTTGGTCCCGCTATTCGGAGGTTCGAATCCTTCCGTCCCAGAGCCATATCCATTTTTTTAGAATTTTAGAATAAAGATTGTTTTCTTGAACAACTTTCTGTTTAAAGTCTAATTTTAGATGGAATGTGATTCTTTTTTCTCTTATATGAATCATATCTTTTTCACAAACTGAACTGAATCGAGTTCAAATGACACGCATCTGGACCTGAATCTATTTTTTATCAGGTAAGATGAAAACATGGATCAAAACAAAAGAGTTTGAATTCAAAAAAGTTGGGTGGGCTTTTCATCATATGTTCATTCCCTTTGATATTTAGGGAAGTTAGTTACTTGGAAAAACTTTCCATCCCATATCTATTTGAATTTTCAACGATGGATGTATTTTGAATCGAGATGCAAAAGAATCTATATTCCCTTATCTCTTATTATTTATCCCGTAAATGAGGGAGTCTAATTAGTAATTAGATTTTTCTCGAGATCTCTGAATTCGAAACAAGAGCGAGTTCTTGGTACTAATTAAATTCAATCAATAGGACTAAAGTCTCTTAGTGGGTTAGACTAAAGCTTGACTAAATTTGGACTTATTGTTTGTCTTTGTAACTAGACAAGTCATTTCCCATACCGGATCGGGATTCCTTTTTTTTCTCTATCATTCCCATAGAAAGAATAGGGGAGTGGATAGGAGATAATCAGTATTAATTTAAATATCTGTATCTGTCCAAATCTCATTAACAAATGATCAAATAACATATTTATATATGTTATGGAATCGATGTATTTTCTTTGAATCTCGTTTTTTTTTATTTTCTTTAGGTATTTTTTTTTGTTTGGCTATAATGAAGAATAGTAAATCTATGTAACGATTGGATTGAGGCAGGGGTTATTTATCCTATCCCTTTTATTCACTTTATGACAAGATTCAATTATTGAAATATTACTCAACCCCATGTTAAACAAAATACATATAAAATGAGGAAATGTTTAGCTTATATGTATCGTTCTATTTCAATGACAATAGTCTTTCGGTTTTTGTGAAAAAGGTTTGGGATCCCGTAAATTTTTTAAACTAAAATTAGTTCAATTAAGTATTATAGAATATCTATAACAGTGACAATTGTTCAGTCTATCTGATAGATACGAAAACCCCTCTCGATTTTTTCGATTTTGATTTTCGCAATCAGATGAAAAGAATAAAGATTCAAATCTTACCTTACATCAGTTTTTTTATCCATCTCATGAAAAAAAAATGGGATTTCTTTCTTCTTTTCTGTGATCTATTTATCTATTTGAAATCAGTGATGGGTCAATAAAAAAAAAAAAAAAAAAAAAGACTTATCTTTTAATGATGTCTAAATAGGAACCTATTTCCATTCGAAATAGTTTTAATAAATATTTTGAATGATTCCTTGTAAGTTGAATCTTTGGTACTCAAAAAGTAGGAAATAGGTCAATCTATCCTATTGAGTCACTTGAAGTAGCAGACTCAAAAAAACTTATTTATTCGTTTATCTATTTCTATTTCTTTATATATATATGTTAAAGATGGTGTCTTGCTAAGACTTCTTCAGAAAAATCTTTACACATATCATATATAGAAGAAAAAGTATAGATTACGCGATGTCTATGTACAACCGAACCAATGACTATTCATGATTCCATGATTGAATCAATTCCATACCGGTTCCAAATTAGAGGAATGTTATGGTAAAACTTCGTTTGAAACGATGTGGTAGAAAGCAACGTGCGACTTGAAGGACAGATCCGTTGTGGATTTTTACATCCGCTATTTTATATTTATATAGGAATGAAGGTGCTCTTGGCTCGACATCGTTTGTTCTGTTCCACTCGAACCCTTCGTTTTTTGTTGGGTTGTAAATAGTCCACGATGGAGCTCGAGTAGAAAGGATTAATTCATTTCTCGGGGGCAAGGGTCTAGGGTTAATGCCAATCAATAAATTGGAACAACTTCGTAAATATATCTTCGAGATAGAAATGGAAAGGATCCAATTTGAGTAAGTTTCCAATTCAAAAGCAAAACCTGTTGGAATTGATCAAACGTTTTCGATCCAAAGTGTATCACGCGGGAATCAACTGTTCGTAGGATTCTTTGATAGAAAGAGAAATCACAAAAAAGGGTATGTTGCTGCCATTTTGAAAGGATTAAGAAGCACCGAAGTAATGTCTAAACCCAATGATTTAAAACAAAGATAAAGGATCCCAGAACAAGGAAACACCATTTTAATTGTCTCGATAGTCTCAATAACTGGATCAGACTGAAGAATCAAAATAGAATTTTAAACGAGACAAACAAAAGGGGGTAAAGACCACTCAATAAATGAAATTTATTAAAGATTTTTTCCTTTAAGCTATTTGAGAGTTATCCAACTTGAGTTATGAGTACGAATGGTTTCTTTTTCATTTTCAGGAAGGAAGAAGAAAAAGAAAAAAAGACTTAAATCATAGTCTAATTGATTTTATAGGCTCATTTGTCATTTATTAGAATTCCATACATAGACAAAACTTCGAATCAAATCATTTTTTCTCGAGCCGTACGAGGAGAAAACTTCCTATACGTTTCTAGGGGGGGTATTGTTCATCTACATCTATCCCAATGAGCCGTCTATCGAATCGTTGCAATTGATGTTCGATCCCGAAGAGAAGGAAAAGATCTTCGAAAAGTGGGTTTTTATGATCCACTGAAGAATCAAACTTATTTAAATGTTCCTGCTATTCTATATTTCCTTGAAAAGGGTGCTCAACCTACAGGAACTGTTCAGGATATTTTAAAGAAGGCAGAAATTTTTAAGGAACTTCGACCTAATCAAACGAAATTCAATTAAAGAAATACCAAGGGGGGGGGGTAGTGATTTGTATATAACTTTGTATAACTTTTCTCTACTATTTTTTTATTTCCCCCCTTAATCCTGCTTTATTCGTATCTATTTCTCATTGCTTCTGTCGAATTCCATGGTCGATAACAACAAAACCTTAGTTTATTGATCATATAAATCTCAAATTCGGACATTTCATTTCTTTCAATTATGTGGTTTTCGTTGGAATTTGACTAACCAACAAGGAATCCAGTTTGCTTATTCCACTTAGATTGATGAAATACATTAAAAATCCGATATTTTTTTTTCCAATTCTTATTCTCCCAT